TGCTATGGATGGTCCGATACTGAATAAATGAGTATCCCCTCTAGATGGAAAAAGATTCTCTTTGAAAAGTAGTTTTACCCCATCTGCTAGAGCTTGAAGAATTCCCAAGGGGCCGGCGTATTCAGGTCCAATACGTTGTTGTATCCCTGCAGATATTTCTCTTTCTAACCAAACAATTACTAGTACACCTAGTGTGATTCCTAATACAAGAGTAAAAATAGGGACAAGCACCCATATGATCCCATAGACTTCTTTTAAGAATTCCAATCTGGAAAACGAATGGATGGCTTGTAGTTCTGTTGTATTATCAATTATCATTTCAACGATCAACTTCTCCCATAATGATATCTATACTACCTAGTATCGTCATAATATCAGCCAATTTCATTCTTTTAACTAGCTGAGGCAGAATTTGCAAGTTGATAAAACCAGGTGGGCGAATTTTACATCTCCAAGGAAAAACACTCTGATCTCCTATCAGAAAAATTCCCAATTCTCCTTTTGGTGCTTCGACTCTTACATAAAGTTCTTGTTTGGACAATTCAAAAGTTGGAGAAGGTTTTTTACTAATAAATCGATATTCAAAATCATTCCATTCAGCATCTTTTACTCTATCAAAGCATCGGATTTCTAAATTCTCAAAGGGCCCCCCTGGAATTCCTTCCAGAGCCTGTTGGATAATTTTTATGGATTCTGTCATTTCACTGATTCGTACTAAATAACGAGCTAATGAATCCCCTTCTTTTTGCCATTGAACTTCCCAATCAAATTCGTCGTAACACTCATAATGATCAACTTTACGAAGGTCCCATTGTATTCCGGAAGCTCGTAGCATTGGTCCTGATAAACCCCAATTTAGTGCGTCTTCTCCTCCAATAATGCCTATGCCCTCAACTCGTTCTAAAAAAATAGGATTCCGTGTAATAAGCTTTTGATATTCAGCAACCCCTGTTAAAAAATAATTGCAAAAATCCAAACATTTATCTATCCATCCATGAGGTAGATCAGCAGCTATTCCTCCGATACGAAAATAATTATGCATCATTCGCATACCGGTGGCAGCTTCGAATAGGTCAGATATCAATTCTCGTTCTCGAAAAATATAGAAGAAAGGGGTCTGTGACCCAATATCTGCCATAAAAGGACCAAGCCATAACAAATGAGAAGCTATACGACTCAACTCCAACATAATGGCTCTGATATAGCTAGCCCTTTTAGGTACTTGAATATTGCCTAGTTGTTCGGGTCCATTTACGGTTATTGCTTCTGTGAACATAGTAGCTAAATAATCCCAACGTGTTACATAAGGCAAATATTGTATAATTGTTCGGTTTTCCGCAATTTTCTCCATTCCTCTGTGTAAATAACCCAATATTGGTTCACAGTCAATAACATCTTCACCATCGAGAGTAACGATAAGTCGAAGAACACCATGCATTGATGGGTGGTGAGGACCCATATTGACTATCATGAGGTCTTTTCTTGTAGTTGGTGCAATCATAAGTTTTTTACCGAGTCATTCTTCCATGAATTGCTGAAAGTAAAAAGAAGTTCATCAAAATTGAAACGCATAAGTTCAAATGATATCACTCTTTAAATTAACGAGTTTTTGTCTCTCGAATATCCAACCGATCAATTAATTATTTATAACGTACTCTATTTTTTTTTGACAAATAAGCCAGTAATCGTTGACGTTTTCCCAAAATTTTTCGCAAACCTCTCTGAGATGAATAGTCTTTTTTGTGCAATTCCAAATGTGAAGTAAGTCTCCTTATCTTAGTGGTGAAACTGAATACTTGAAATTCAACAGACCCTCTGTTTTCTTCATTTTCTTTTTGAGAAATAACCGAAATGAATGAATTTCTTACCATAAAAAAAAGCCTCCTATCCCTTTTTACAGATATGGATTTTACCGATCAGTAATAATAATGTCATTTATTTTAATGTGGTATATACAATAAAATAATTCAAATTTCTTTATGAACTCCTAATTTTATCAATTCAAATGAATCAATCCAATTGAAAATTAGATTTAGATAGGGAGAGAAAAGGATTGGCACATTTTCGTATTCACAAAAGCGAAGAATTTGGACCTAAAATGAAGAGGGTTCTGTTGATTCATTTCTAGATCGAATTGATACATTATTCATTTAGTATTATTTAGAATGAAATGTAAGACAGGACATGTGATGTGTGTATTTATTTGCTTTCATATATCCTATATAGTAGAGGATATATAGGAAAAATGTACTATCAATGAATTTTCAATCGTGGATACAAATGTATCCTTAACATACTGAAACGACTGCCATTATTGGTATCAAACCAATAGCGATTCATACAAGCTAAATCTTCTAATCGATAATTAGGCCAAAGAAAGAACTTCAATTTCATTAATTGATTTGTCTCTCTATCAAGGTAATTACTGTTACCCAGAACTTGGCTGCTATTCTTTTCGTTGCAAAATACAGGATTTCTATCTACATCATTACTATTCTTTGAATTGAAACAAATTAGAATTCTTAATTTTTTACGACGCTTAAATGAGAAAATATTTTCAGGAACAAGCAAATCCAAATGATTTTTGTCTCTATTTCTTGTTATTCTTTCATGTGGTGGGATAGATTCATCCAAATTATTCTTAGCAACATATCTTTGCTCTCGGTATCTTTGATTAGTTTGGTGCTTACTCTTATGAACCAACAAAATACCGATGGTTTGATACATAATAAACTGTCCGTCGTTTTTTACAGACAGACGAATGGGTTCGATAATAAAGATTCCCCCTTTCATCAATTCCGGAAGAGTTAAATTCTTCTGAATCAGCATTATATCCAAACTCATTTCTCGCCTTTGAATCGAGGATATAGAAATTTTTCTTGGATCTATTAGTCTAAGCAGGAAACAATATACCTTAATATTATTGATTATTCTTTGATTCAAAGTATCGTCCCATCTCAATTGAAAAAGCAAATAACATTTCAGGAACAAATCTAGTTCTGCTTCCGTGTTACTTTTGTATTGTTTTTTCTTTTTACCTTTTTTCATGTCCGATCTCGCATAATCTTCTTCAATATCTTTTTGTTGGTTTGAAAGAACGGATCCAAGATCCCCTTGGCTTGTGGTTTTTTTTTCTTCTTGATTTCGATTCTTTATTTTTTTATTCGATGGTATCAAAAAACTTCCCTTTTGCTTTTCATTAATCTTTTGATTTTGATTTTCATTACTATTTTCATTTCTATTCAAATTTAAAAGAAGTAATTTGCTTGGTATAAACCAAGATTTGGTTTTATATGTATTATAAAGTAACAAAAATTCTGGGAAGAACCAAAGTTCCAGATTCAATATGGGACGCTTTAGTATTTTTTCATTCATCCCCATCCAATCAAAAAAGACTTTTGGGGAGTTTGGTAAATTCATTTCTGGAATCATAAGATAAAAAATATTTTTTTTATCAATTATTTGATAATTATTAGTAACAATCTGAGTATTTTGATTACTATTGGCATCGATCGTGATCCAGGCCTCAATATCGACTTTTTGTCTAAGATCAAAATTGATAATTTTCCAATCCAAATATTTCCTATCGGGGTTTTTTTCCATATATAGAATATCGCCCCTTCCTAGATAATTATTGATAGGGATACTCTTCAGCATATCAAAAAAAGTGTCTTTATATGTGTTGTAATTATAAGAAATCTCTTGATTTTTATTTCCTTCAAACGGCGATCTAGAAATAAATGAGTCCTTTTTATTTTCAGAATTAATAGATTTATATGATAAAAGATCATATTTATAGTATTTTTGAAAATTATCTTTTTGATTCAATAATGAATAGACTTCAAAAATATTTTCTTTTTTGTAATCAATTAATTGGTCTTTTTCATATAAACTCCATTTGCTGAAATTTTTCCTTTTAACCATACGACGTTGATAAACTCTATTCCGCCATTGTTGTGGTATTAATCTAGACCATCTGATCTGAGATAAATCGTATTGATAATGCCCTCTTAACCAGTTTTTCCATTGATTCATTTCAGAACTCGGAAGTCTGTTATCCCTTAATTTAGAATGAACTATTCCTTGTGTTTCAAAAGAATCCTTTATTTCAGGCTTAAGAAAAAAAGGGATTCCTTGATATTGAAGAAATGATTTAAATTTATACAAGTTAATAACTTGGGTTTGTGATAATTTGTAAAATACATATGCTTGTGATAAGTACGATAAGTCATAAAAAATATGTGAATTTGTCTTATTATTACTAATATTATAAAGTGACTTTTTTATAGTCGAAATAAACTCAAGTGAATTTTTATTTTTTTTATTAATTATTTCTTGACTTGTTTCATTATTGTAAATGGATTTATTCATAATTTTTTTTGTTGATTCAAGAAATAATTTTCTCTTCATTCTGGGAATATTAATGATAGATAAAAATATATTTGTGTGGATTCTTTCAATGAAAAATTTAAAAACAAAGGGTAATTTAGAGATTAATCGAGCATTTCTTCTTTTTAATATTTTCCATTTTTCTAATCTTTTAGCATTATAACTTGTTTTGTTAAGACTAATATTTATTTCTGGAGTTACTTTTTTTTTCTCTTTTATAATTCTTTCTATTTGATTTCTAATTGTATTTGTTCTATCAGTCAGATCCTCCATTTTTTTTTCTGTCAATGAAGAATTTGTCCAACCTGGAGATGAAATTTGACTAAATGATTCATGAATCATCTGATTGCTGATTATGGGATCTCTTTCTTTTTTAGTTTCACTCGAATCATATACTTCTACTTCTCTTGATCGAAATAAGAGAATTGGATTTACTTTTAACAGTTCTTTTCTTATTTTTTTAAAAAAAAAGACACTTTTGATAACCCATTTTTTTGTTTCTTTTGAAACTTTTCGAAGTAATTTTCTTTTTCCTTTAAAAATTTTTAGAAGTAGAAAATATTTCTTTTTTAATTTTCCTATTTTTTTTTCGAGTTCCTTAAAAATGGGTT